GAAATTGAGGAGGATTTCTGTTTAATTGAAAAAAAAAAATCAATATAGATTAGTTAAAAATACATTTCTAATTATTTTCTTATATTATTCGAAAAAAAAAAAAGATAAATTGAGATTCAAATTCAAAAATGGTCATTAATTTACCGTGAATTTACAGTGAGTCATGAGTTTACAGTCAATAGTTAATGGTTCTGATTTGTACTGGATTCCGTCACAAAAGACGGAAAATCCATATTTTTTTTTTCAGAGTTAAAAAAAAACGAGAAAATTGGAATCTAGTTTCGATCGTTTTGGCGGCATGGCCGAGTGGTAAGGCGGGGGACTGCAAATCCTTTTTCCCCAGTTCAAATCCGGGTGTCGCCTCAACAAAAGACTGAAAATCCCCTACTCCGCTGATACTTTCTTTTCGTGATTCGAAGCCTCCGGCTCTGGAGGTTTGGATATTGATAGAGGGAATCAAATTAATAGTTGTTTTGGAAAGAACGTAAGATACTTTGTATACAGACTAATGAAAGTCTATGAGTAAGATTCTTTGGATACTTGTCCCTACACTCGGAGTTTGCTTGTGTTTACATCTTTGCCGATTCTACTATAAATTCGCTAAGAAGTCATTAGAAGATAAGTGGGTTTTTTGAAGTAGTTCATCAATGGTGGCCAAATCCCTACCCCCCCTTTTTTTTGACTCTGCACCAGTGATTTCACTATTATTAGTGAACAATAATGGAATARTTYCTTCATATTCATAGARATAGGGGACAGAATTCACATGGATATAGTAAGTCTCGCATGGGCTGCTTTAATGGTAGTTTTTACATTTTCCCTCTCCCTCGTAGTATGGGGAAGAAGTGGACTCTAGAGGTACTACTAACTGCGTTAAGAATCAAACTCTAGCAATCCGGATCAATTGCTTTTGTTTTCTAGATCGTTCGGAAATTTTTTTTTTATTCAAAAAAATTTAAAATTCTAGACTATTAAATTTTAGTAGAAGAATGTATTCTATTTGTTTTATTGACTCATTTTAGATTTTTATATCAGTATTTCAAAGGTTAACCATTGGTGGGGTACCCCTTTTTGAAATCCGAAGAAGTTACTATCGAATTCCTCAGGTTTGGATTGTCTGTATCAAATGGATGAAACAAACAAATGAAATTGAGAAAGTATGTACATTTTATATTCTATTTAATTAATCTTGACATTTATAAAGAAAAAATAGGTATAGGTGGATTCCTTTCTATTAAAAAATTTCACTTGTATCTTTATACATTACAATAACCATAATGGGGTAGTATGGCAGAAAGAAATCGAAATTTCTTTCTACCATACTACCCGGCCCCTTAGAATACGAATGAGTCTAATCCATTCCTTTCCTTTCATTAAAGACGAGAAGTTGAGATCCTTTTTTTGTCAGTGATAATGAAATTTTATTCAAATTCATTATTTTGACTAACTGTTTTTACGTAAATTATAAGCAAAAAAGCAGTAGGAATGAGAATGAAGAGTGCAGTAGCAATAAATGCAAGAATATTTACTTCCATAATTTCTTCTTTTTTCTTTTTTTTTTTTAATATCTCGGGATTTAATCCCATAGAGATGAGAAATCTTTCGCTTGTAAATTCAATCGGATGAATTTGATCTTGGTGATATCGAATGAAATTTATATCATGAATAACAATATCTGAGCTATCAAATTGATTCATCGTCAAGAATTGAATAGTATAACATAGGAAGATCTTTTATCCACACCGAATACATAATTCGATTCCTGATCCAATAAAAAAAAAATGAATTTATAATTTTTTTCCACGCTTTCTTTTCTACAACTTATCACTTTCCTTGTACAATCATCTGATAAAGTATCATAAAAAAACGCCTTTTCCACTTCACTTCTATTGTTTACAAAAATTGTTTCTAAATAACCTCATCAAATAAACAATAGAAAAAAATAGAGAAAAAAAAAAGCTAATATTCCATCAAATTCAAATAGTGAATTTTATTACGAGTTTTTTCTTCAACATCGACTCTAATCTTTAAAAAGAACGTATTCATTAGGAAAAGCTTATTTTATCTTTATTTTTGAAATATCCTCTTTTTCTTTCCTTGGCCTGGATTTGAAATATGTTAAATTCCTTCATAGACGACAGAGAAGAAAAAGTATATATATAGGTGCTCTTGGCAAACGTATTATACGCTATCCTATTCTATTTTCATACACGAATGAATGGGGATCAATCGAAAAAAGAGAAGATCCCGTAATCTCTTTCTTGGAGCCTTGAATATGATGAATGCTCTCAATAATTGTACCAATTCACATATGTCTCTCTACCATCAATAGGTGCTAGTTAAAATAATGGAAATACCCCCTTTTGTTTTGCTTTTTTCATAAAAAAAAAAAAAAGACTATTTATTGAAAATGAAATTCCGCCATTTTTATCTTTTTGCCCAGAAAAAAGGGGGGGGGGGAGTTAATTTATTGAATCCGTCGGGACTGACGGGGCTCGAA